CGGGATTCCTTCCATTTGGAAAAGAAGAAAGAGCTGGCCCAGCCTCGTATGGAGCTTCCCCCCTTCCATTCGATGCAGAGGCAGTGGAGACCTTTTGTACACTCTTTTAGGTTCCGTGGAGTCAGGGCCAGAGACTCTCTATGTAGTACTGCAGTTTCATGGTGTTCCGTCACGTAGGCCCAAGCGGAGGAGCAAACAGAAGATGAAAAGCCTACGTGCGCCACTAGCTAACAGAGGAGCTAACATACTGAAGCTACAGGAGACTGACGGAACGGAACTAGAATCTTGACGGTACGTGCCTATCACTTCAGTCGTAAATTAGGAAAGTGAGTGGTCGTGGGGGAGTAGCATTCCACCTTGCTAAATAAGGGTCCCAAGATTCTCCGTAATTCCCGTGCGCAGGGAAGTACCTTAACCGGATGTACAAAGAGCGGTAGCGAAGGCACTCTCGGGGAGAGGCTTTGTTGAGAGATACGGGGCGAGAGCGGTCACAACTGGATGAATGACAGACAGGAGTTCACAGTGGGGGATGGATTCAAAAAGGATGCCGGTAAGAAGGAGAGGTAAGAGCGCTTTCTCCTCGGTTATAGGAAGACAATTGGGTTATGGAGCTCTTACCGTTCTCGCTTTTGTCTTCCTAGCGGATGGATTCAAAAATCCATCTTCTTTCCGGTCCGCTTCATTCCCTTACTAATAAAAAGAAATTCCTCGCTAATGGGCTTGGATCCTTCCTCTTTTCTATAAAACCTAATCTTACCTTTTACCAATTATCTAACCAGTTATAATAAGCTGACCTTCCCTATTCTGTCCTTTTACCTATAAAGCTCGATCCCTCCTTCCTCAAAGGCCATTAAACAAAGTGGATGGAGAGTAAGGATACGAACGAATAGCTCTTGCTTGAAATAGAGAGAGACTTATTTTGATAACGATTGCTTTAATGTAATGATTGAAGTTCGGATTTCGTTGAACCAGTACGTCTTGTTCCCTCTTATAAATGGGAGAAAGATAAATAAGCAAACTCAATTCCACCAACTTACTTATGAAGAAGCCGAGCGGAAGCATACGGCAGTGCATTTCAACTCAATGGATCCCGTTTCTGCCGAACTAAGAACTGAAGCCGCTTTCGAAACCATATATCCAGTTAGTTTCTCCCTCACCTGAGACAAAATATTTTGCCGTTTCATACGCATAAGCAGACACACGAACAGACGACGCGGATACAGTCGCATTCGCTGAGGGAGGTCCCAACTCCTCTGCCGAATGGTAGGAATAAAGATACACTCTTTCATCCGCTAAGTCATCAGAGGAAAAACCCGACGATCCAGAGCAGCGGGTGGGGAAGTCCAGTAGCCAAAAGATATGAACTCGCTTTAAAGATCAGGGGATCTAGCTAGAACCAAAATAGGAGACTTTTGGTCCGGTACGGAATTGATTTCCATATCCTGCATATAGAGAGGAAAGGAGAAGGGGCGGAATTCTAGACTGATTATCCCACGCAGTAATAGGCATACCACTCCCAGTCTCGCTAAGTTGTCGTTCCTACGGCCTCTGGAGAGCATGAAAACGCTAGTTCAGCTGCTCACATAGCGTCGGACGAGTGGTTTTAGCCTTTCAAAAAGTGATTTCAACTAAAGTCTTGAGTGAAGTGCGTTAGCCCCTTAAGCTGTAGTCTAATAAGAATCTAGCTATTGTACTTTCTATCTCCAGTAACAAAGAGGAATAGGAAGCTGTACGCGTGCGAGTAGTAGTAGAGGTAAGTGGTAGTAGTGACGAAAGTAGTAGTAGGTGTCTCCTTTCCCAAAGTCTTAGTAGTTGTACGAAGGCCAGTATTTAAGAAAATGGAATTGGCAGGAGGTCTCATCTCTCTTGTTCCTAGACCGAAGTCTCCTATTAAGAGATCAGTCTTTATCCTTTCCAATACGAACCTTTAGCTCAAGCTGGAGGATAAAAAGAATATTCTTATTACGGGATATCCCTCTTGTTCTATTGTATTCCCTCAGGCTGTAATGCCTATAGTTCCAACTGCCTTTCACTCTTCTTCTCTGAATATATTCTAGCTACCTTTCTCCGGCTAACGCGTATCCGTTTTCTTGTACTTATCAACTGTTTGTCGAGATTGGCTTGGTCTTCCGCTACGCCCCTAAGCACTAGAAATGTCAGAAGCAAAATCGTAACGTAGAAAAGAGAGGAAAAAAGAAGACAGACAGACTGAAGGCGATGGCTGGGAGGCGTGGTTTACGAACGGTCCCGACTAACTAAAGTCAATTATCTTCCTATGATCTCCCTTCCTCTGCTCCAAGGATATTGCAGCAAACTGGAAAATTCCACCGGAGATGCAGAGCAGTCGTTAGGCCTCAAACTGGTGTAGGAAAAGACTAGTTATAAGCATATAGCTGAAGTAGCAGAGAACTAACACATAGGATCTGTTGCGGTATTATTCCTTCTCGATGCGAAGAATAACGTAGTTTCGGACCATGGATCGAGTCAAACAACTCTTTCT